CGGCTCGTATTGTTTGTTGACCATAATTTATGAATTCAGTTATCATAGGGAGCATATTTAGAATATCTATAAAAAAGATTTTATGCTTGTTTCTTTCTCTTGTTTGAGACAAGTCGTGAATCTAGAATATTGCGGTCTTTTACAGTGAAAGAAGTTGGGACGAGGTTGTCAATAATAGATTACCTAGAGAAATAGGTAAAAGAAATTTCCACCCAAGATTTAATAGTTGGTCCATTCTCAGCCTCGGTAAAGTCCATCTTGTTGCAATAGGAATGAACAAAAACAAATAAGTTTTGGCTAATGTGATAAAGATACCAATTAGTGTTCCAAAGACTTTACCCCTTTTATTTATGCCAAATAGCTCAGGAACAAATATGTACGGAATAGAAAGATTCCAACCCCCCAAGTAAAGAACTGTTACAAATAATGAAGAAACTAGTAGATTCAGATATGAAGCAATGTAAAATAAACCAAATTTGATACCTGAATATTCGGTTTGATACCCTGCTACTAATTCTTCTTCTGCTTCTGGTAAATCAAAAGGTAATCTTTCACACTCGGCCAGAGAAGAAATTAGAAAAACGATAAACCCGATGGGTTGACGCCACAAATTCCACCCCCAAAAACCATATTTTGACTGCGCTTCCACTATATCAACTGTACTTGAACTGTTAGATAATCATAGTCGATGATAACATCACTGTGCCCATCGCTATTACAGAACCGTACGTGAGATTTTCACCTCATACGGCTCCTCAGAGGTCACAAATAAATCTAAGGGCCCTTTCCTATTCTTTATCTTGATATGTTTGTCAGATAGAGTCAAAATCTATCCTAAGGTCCCAAATTAGACCAATGGAATTCTGTCTGCTATATTTAAAACTAATAAATAAATGCTTCTGAATTGATCTCATCTTTTAAGTAAGAATTAAAATTTTTCTTTGTTGATTAATAACCTTATCATTAAATAAAATAAAAAAAATGCGCTTTATAGCAATATCACATATACATTTCAACCTCGAATTTTCAATTACGAAAAAAATTAGAGAGTCCATTAGTTCAGGAATCATGACAAAAATTTTATCTCTCTAAATCGAAATCAAAATTGAATTATAGGAAAGAAACAAAAAAAACAAAAAAGGAAGAAAAAAAAAAAGACATCCCTCCTTTTTGCTTTTGCAATTAGATTCTTTTCTTTCTATTTCGATTTATTTTATTTCATTCCTATTCTCCTTTCTCAGAAAAAGGGCCTTTAACCAAAGTAAAAGATTACTTCGTTCTTGATAGTTATTTACTTACTCAGTGGATAGGAACGTACTCTGGATCAGAATCATGGGGAGTACTTCTTGATCATTTCTACGAACGTAAAGCCCCAATTCGAATTCCTTTTATGTACAGAAATATCCTCTTGGATAACTTACATAATCTCAATTACTAATCCTTTGTGTATCTTGGTCTTCCTAACCATCCACTCATTTTTGCTTTCAACCTCCCGTTGTGTAAATCCATCTATGGTAATAGACAGTAAAAACTCCATACAGTTGATCTTTTGAACCCGCTTCAAGCTATCATGACAATTCACCAATCTTGGGGTAAACAATCTCTATTGCTTATGTTTACTTTTTTCACCATTTGATTCTTGTACATAGGAAATGAGACTCAACCTTTTTACTGCAAATTTAGAAGCCGTTTTCTTTCACTCATATAACTATCTGGTTTAGTTCATCAACTCAAATGCTGAAGAAAAATTAAAATATATATAGTCAATCAAATCTTTTTATCCTTGTTTCTAGAAAGAAAAGAATTTGGAGAAATTTTAGGTCTCACCGAATCACACGTAGAGATATTGATAACACACATAGAGCTAATGGTATTTCATAACTAATTGATTGGGCAGCTGCCCGTAGACCACCTAAAAAGGAATATTTATTATTTGATCCATATCCCGACATAAGAAGTCCAACGGGAGCAATACTTGAAACGGCAATCCATAAAAAAACACCAATACTAAGATCGGCTAGAACAAGGTGATCACCAAAAGGAATTACTGAATAACTTAGAAAGATAGATATTACTGCTATGGATGGTCCGATACTGAATAAACGATTATCTCCTGTAGATGGAATAAGGTTCTCTTTCAAAAGTAGTTTTGTCCCATCTGCTAGAGCTTGAAGAATTCCTAAAGGGCCGGCATATTCAGGTCCGATACGTTGTTGTATTCCTGCAGATATTTCTCTTTCTAACCAAACAATTACTAGTACACCTATTGTGATTCCTAATACAAGAGTCAAAATAGGGACAAGCATCCATATGATCCCATAGACTTCTTTTAAGGATTCCAATTTGGAAAAAGAATTGATAGTCTCTATTTCTGTTGTATCAATTATCATTTCAACGATCAACTTCTCCCATAATGATATCTATGCTACCTAGTATTGTCATAATATCAGCCAATTTCATTCTTTTAACTAACTGAGGAAGAATTTGCAAATTGATAAAACCTGGTGGGCGAATTTTCCATCTCCAAGGAAAAACGCTCTGATCTCCTATGAGAAAAATTCCCAATTCTCCTTTTGGGGCTTCAACTCTCACATAAAGTTCTTGTTTCGACAATTCAAAAGTTGGAGAAGGTTTTTTACTAATAAACCGATATTCAAAATCATTCCATTCAGGATCTTTTAATCTGCCAAAACGTCGGATTTCTAAATTTTCGTAAGGCCCTCCTGGAATTCCTTCCAGAGCCTGTTGAATAATCTTTATGGATTCTGTCATTTCACCGATTCGTACTAAATAACGAGCTAATGAATCCCCTTCTCGTTGCCATTGAACCTGCCAATCAAATTCGTCGTAAGACTCATAATGATCAATTTTACGAAGATCCCATTCTATTCCGGAAGCTCGTAGCATTGGTCCCGATAAACCCCAATTTAATGCCTCGTCTTCCCCAATAATGCCTATGCCTTCAACTCGTTCTAAAAAAATAGGATTCCGGGTAATAAGTTTTTGATACTCAGCAAGCCCTGTTAAAAAATAATCGCAAAAATCCAAACATTTATCTATCCAGCCATAGGGTAGATCGGCAGCCACTCCTCCAATACGAAAATAATTATGCATCATTCGCATACCGGTGGCAGCTTCGAATAGGTCATATATCAATTCTCTTTCTCGAAAAATATAGAAGAAAGGGGTCTGCGCACCAATATCCGCCATAAAAGGACCGAGCCATAACAAATGAGAAGCTATCCGACTCAACTCCAACATAATGACTCTGATATAGCTAGCCCTTTTAGGTACTTGAATATTGCCTAATTGTTCGGGTCCATTTATGGTTATTGCTTCTGTGAACATAGTAGCTAAATAATCCCAACGTGTTACATAAGGCAAATATTGTATAATTGTTCGGTTTTCTGCAATTTTCTCCATCCCTCTATGTAAATAACCCAATATTGGTTCGCAGTCGACAACATCTTCACCATCTAGAGTAACGATGAGTCGAAGAACACCGTGCATTGATGGGTGCTGAGGCCCCATATTGACTATCATGAGGTCTTTTCTTGTAGTTGGTGCAGTCATAAGTTTTTTACCGATTCATTCTTCCATGAATTACTGAAAGTGAAAAGAAGTTCATCAAAATTTAATCGAAACATATAAGTGAAAATGAAATGACTCTTCAAATTAATAAAATTAACGAGTTTTTGTCTCTCGAATGTCCAACTGATTAATTAATTCTTTATAACGTACTCTATTTTTTTTTGCCAAATAAGCTAGCAGTCGTTGACGTTTTCCCAAAATTTTCTTCAAACCTCTCTGAGATAAATAGTCTTTTTTGTGCAATTCTAAATGTGAAGTAAGTCTCCGTATCTTATTGGTGAAATTGAATACTTGAAATTCAACAGATCCTCTCTTTTCTTCTTGAGAAATAACTGAAATGACATAATTTTTTACCATAAACGAATTTCCCCTTTCTTTATTTTACAGATATGGATTTTATCGAATTTTAGCGATCAGTAATAATAATGCCAGTAATTTGAACGTGTTATATAGACTTAATTTCTTTATGAACCCCTAATTTTATCAATTCCAATAAATTAATCAATTTTTAAATTTGATTCAGATAGGAATCCAAAAAGGTGGTAGGTACGTTTTTTTCATTCACAAAAGCGAATAATTTAAACCTAAAATCCTAAAATGAAGAAGATTCTGTTGATTCATTTATAGATCCAATCGATACCTTATTGATTTAGTATCGTCTACTCGAATTAGATTCGAATGAGATGTAAGACAAGGCATGTGTGCATTTGTTTGCTTTCAGATACTCTATACGAGACAGGGTATATAGTACTATCAATTAATTTTCAATCGTGGATACATATGTATCCTTAAGATACTGAAACGGCTACCATTATTGGTATCAAACCAATAACGATTCATACAAGCTAAATCTTCTAATCGATAATTAGGCCAAATAAAGAACTTAAATTTAATTAATTCATTTTTCTCTTTATAAAGAGGTTTCCTTTCATCCAAAAATTGACTCCAGTTTTTTACATTGGTTTCGTTGCAAAATACTGAATTTCTATCGACGCCATTCCAATTCAAAGAATTAAAAAAACTTCGAATTCTCAATTCTCTACGACGTCTAGACCATAAAATATTTTCAGGAACAAGCAAATCAAAATCATTTTTGTCTGTATTTATTCTTTGAGTTTGAGGTTGCAGAATGAATTCATAAAAATTCTTTTTATCAACATATCTTTGTTCTCGGTATCTTTGATTAGTTTGGTGTTTACTTTTATGAACCAATGAAATACCTATAGTTTGATACATAATAAATTGTCCATTATTTTTTACAGACAACCGAATAGGTTCGATAATAAATACCCCCTTCTTCATCAATTCTGTAAGAGTTAAATTCGCCTGAATCAGCATTATATCCAAACTCATTTCTCTCCTTTGAATTGACGATATAGTAATTTTGGTTGGATTTATCAGTCGAAGCAGGAGACAATATACCTTGATATTTTCGATCATTCTTTGATTCAAAGCATCGTTCCATCTCAATTGAAAAAGCAAATAACGTTTCAAGAACAAATCTAGTTCTGCTTCCGTGTTGCTTTTGTATTGTTTTGTCTTTTTATTTGTGTCTGATTCCGCGTAATCTTTTTCAAGATCGTTTTGATGTTTTGAGAAAACAGGGACCAGATTTCCTTTGTTTTCTATATCTGATCCACGCTCTCTTTTTCCTTGACTTGCGGGTTCTTTTGCTTCTTGAATTCGATTCTTTATTTTTTTATTTGATGGTAGAAAAAAGTTTTGTTTTTGGTTTTTATTTTGACTAACATTTTCATTTGTATTCAAATTTAAAAGAAGTAATTTGCTTGGTATAATCCACGGTTTTATTTTATATACATTATAAAGTAGTACAAATTCTGGGAAGAACCAAAATTCCAGATTCAATATGGGACGATTAAATATTTTTTCATTCATTCCCATCCAATCAAAAAAGACTTTTTTCGAATTTTTTTTAGTTTTTTCTGGATTTTGATGAGTTGTAAGATAAAAAAGGCCTTTTTTATCAATTTTATCAATTATTTGATAATTATTAATACCAATTTTAGTATTTGGATTACTGTTGGTATCGATCTTAACCCAGGACTCAATATCTCCTTTTTGTCTAACAGAAAAATGGATAATTTTCCAATCAAAATATTTTCTATCGAGCTTTCTTTCTATATCTAGAATATTGCCCTTTCTTAGATAATTATTGATATGAAGATTGCCGGGCATATCAAAAAAGTTGTGTTTGGACGTGTTGGAATTATAAGAAATTTCGAAGTTCTTATTTACTTGAAAGGATAATCTAGAAATAAATGAGTCACTTTTATTTTCATAATTAATCGATTTATATGATAAAAGATCATATCTATAACATTTTTTAAAATTATCTTTTTGGTTTGATAATGAATAGAGTTCAGAATCATTTTCTTTTTTGTAATGAATTAATTGGTCTTTTTCATATGAATTCCATTTGTTTAAGTTTCTATTTTTATTTTGAACCATACAACTTTGATTAACCCTAGTTCGCCATTTTTTTGGCATTAATCTAGACCATCTAATCTGAGATAAATCGTATTGATAATGCCGTCTTAACCAGTTTTTCCATTGATTGATTCTATAACTCTGAAGTTTATTATGTTTTAATTCAGAATGAAATATTCCTAGTGTTCTAAAATAGTCCTTTATTTTAGTCTTAAGGAAAAAAGACGTTCTGTTATATTGAAGAACAGATCTAAATTTAGACAAATTAATAACTTGGGTTTGTGATAATTTGTAAAATACATATGCTTGTGACAAGTAGGATAAATCAAAAAAAATATGTGAATTTTTCTTACTAATATTATAAAGTGACTTTTTTATAGTCGAAATAAAGATAAAGTGAATTTTTTTTTTTTTATTAATTTTTTCTTGATTTATTTCATTATTGGAAATGTATTTCTTAATCAATTTGTTTGTTGATTCAAGAAAGAGTTGTGTATTAATTCTGGGAATATTAATGATAGATAAAAATAGATCGATGTATAATCTTTGAATGAATAATTTTATAAAATAATGGAATTTCCATATTAATCGAGTATTTCTTCTTTTTAATATTTGGAAAATCTTTTTTGGCGATTCTAATTTTTTAATATTATTTGTTTTATTAGGACTAATGTCTATTTCTGGAGTTATTTTCTTTTTCTCTTTTGTAATTCTTTCTATTTTATTTTTTATTGTACTTGTTCTATCAGTCAAATCCTTCATTTTGGTTTCTATCAGTGAAGAATTTGCCCAATTTCCAGATTCAATTTGACTAAATGATTTGTTAATTATTTGATTACTAATTAGATAATCTTTTTCTTTTTTCGTTTCATTCGATTCAGATATTTCTTTGAATCTAAATAATACAATTGGATTTACTTTTAAAAGTTCTTTTTTTTTTTTTTTTAGAAATAGAATACTTTTGATAAGCCATTTTTTGGTTTCTTTTGAAACTCTTCTAAATAATTTTGTTTTTCCTTTTAAAACTTTTAGAGTTATAAAATATTTCTTTTTGAATTTTCCAATTTTTTTTTCGAGTTCCTTAAAAATGGGCTCAAAAAAGGAAGGGCGCTTTCGGGGAGAACCAAAGGGAAGTTCAGCTTCCATTCCCCAAACTGTTAAAAAACAAAAATCATCTTTTTGTTTTTTCTTTTTCATTAGCTCTCCACGGGAGGGGTACAGTTTAGATATATGCCAAGGTTTCAGACAAAAAGGAAATAAAATTTTGATCTGAATCCCATCTCTCAACCAATTTTTTGGAAATTCTGTTTCTGATAATTGAACACCATTATAAGTACATTTAATCTGCATTTCGCTATTCCATTCCTGCAAATCTTCAGACCATTCAGGAAGTTGGAAGAATAACATACGCCCGAGATTTTTGGCTATTATCAATGAAGGTAATAGAATATATTTTCGAAG